TCATCGAGATGTAATTCATCCCATTGAATTTACAAGCGAAAGATTTATTATCTCTATGGGATTAACTCCCGAGTTATTGCGAATTAAAGAAAAATGAAACAATGAGATTATGGAAGTAAATATTCTCGCATTTATTGCTACTGCACTGTTTATTCTAGTTCCTACCGCTTTTTTACTTATAATATACGTAAAAACAGTCAGCCAAGGTGATTAATTTGAATTAAACTTGACTTTTTAGTTCTTATCAATAATTGAAGAGAAGAAAGGGATTCAAATTTCGCGTCTTAAATGAAATGGGCAGACTAGAATTAGCCGTATTCTATGAGATACGATAGTATGGTAGAAAGATTCAGATATTTCTTTCTACCATACTATCCATACTATAACTACTATTGTTATTGTAGTGTATAAAGGTGTATTGTAATCCAAGTTAATTTAATAGAGATCAATCTACAATAGTATCGTCATATTCCTATATATCGATGTATATATATGGATATCAATTACATATTATATATATAATGTATATAGTGCCCCCCCCCCCAATTCTATTTCTTTGCTTTATACATCTGTCTTGTATTTAATTTGTGTTGATTTCAATTAATTAGAAATGATCGAAAAGCGACGCGTACGATTCTAATTCCCGGATTGCTGATTATTTTCAATATGAATCCCGATCAAAAGAATCAAAGGCCTCTTCGATGGGTATAATAAAAGAAAATAAAGTAATCTTTTTATTAGCATTCCGACGAAGAAGTCATTGATCGATCAGTTGACAGATGATCCATGGAAACTTCTTCGGATTTCGAAAAAAAGGGGGAAAGGGTTAGTAAACCTCGTCAATTTTTAACGTTTGAACAGTGAGTTCAATAAAACAAACACAACATAAATAAAATTTCCCAAATATTAAAACAAACAGGAAGTGCGCAATATGTGACTCGCCCAAGACAATATTTTAGTCTGTGTAGTATCTCGTTAGGCAACTACTATGCCTGTGTTGTTTCCGATAGAAAATGTGTATCTACGTAATGTAATAACAGAACTATTTTCTCTTTGAATAATAAAAGGGGAAACAAAAAAGTCAAATAAAAAAAGTTCAGCTCTTCCTCACGGTCCATATCTAATTTTGGTAAGAGTCGGTTCATCGAAATAGAAAATTGATCAAGAATTCGGTTGGAATAAATTTACTACCATTTGTATTTCTTTTACTTTGTATTCTTTTTACTTTCGAAATACGAACACGGAAATAATTTAAATATTTGTTTGATTGAAAGAGTATTCTTCATATATATTATTCATAAACTACATTACTACACTAAAACCCAAGAAAATTTTGAAATACAGATATTTTTTATTTCTATTTCAATTTAAAAATTGAATTTTAAATTGAAATAGTGTTGAAATAGTGAAATTTCAACTAAAAAAAGCTTTTCGGAACTGAAAGATTTATAAAAAAAATTGATACAGTTTAATTCCTAAACTCAATTAGTAGTATTTCTAGAGTCCACTTCTTCCCCATACTACGAGTGAAAGGGAAAATGTAAAGACTACCATTAAAGCAGCCCAAGCGAGATTTACTATATCCATGTGAATTATGTCCCCTATCTCTATGAAGGAATTATTGAATTATTGTTCACTAATAAATAATAGTGGAATCACTGACGCAGAGTCAAAAAGTAATTCTGACCTAACATCGTTGATGAAACAATCCAATAAATCCAATTATAACTTCTAAGAGGGTCTTATAAGATTTCTAGTATAATCAGAAAAGGTTAAGCACAAGCAAAATATGCGGAGACCCCCTTGGAAGTATCAAAGAAATGATACTAATATGTAGAAATAATAAAAATCTATTCTTTCTTTTGTTGCCCTTCATTAAGTTAAGTAAAAACTTATAGAAGAAAAGTAGATCACTACCTAGCCCATACCCTATTTCTTTCCCATTTTGTTTTGATCTAATCCTTACCGTCTCCTTAATTGTCTCTATGAAAACAATCGGAGGACGTCCTATTATGTTCTGTTCTTGACTAGAGGTTAACGAAAAAAGAATAAAAGTATCTAAGTAAAAGCCAATTACCCATTCAATCGAATTAATATTGATTGAATGCCGGAGTACTCAAAGACTTTGATGAATATGTATACTAAAGTATCTTCTGGCCTTTCCGCAACTAAAAATGGAATTCTATTTCCGTCCTGCTATCCAATCTAATTCAAAACCCGGCCCGTAGACACTCCATTGCTAATGGAAGGACTATCACGATTTATCATATCAGTTTCCTCCGTTTGCTTCCGCTGGAAAAAATTTTCCAAATTATATCAGCAAAACAGAAGAAGGTATGTCGATTCTTTTGGTGATTAGGCGACACCCGGATTTGAACTGGGGAAAAAGGATTTGCAGTCCCCCGCCTTACCGCTCGGCCATGCCGCCAAAACGATACCAAATCCAAATCTCTGAAAAAATTTTCCTTTTGCCTTCTTATTTATTGTACTTGTATTTTGA